CTGAAAGGAGGGTTCATTTTATTTAAATTAAATAACTAAAGTTTTATCTTTTGCTGAAGAAGTTTTGATAGCTACGGATCACAAAAAACACTAAAATCATAACAGAAAAATGCATTGTGGAAAAATAGATAGTTTCTTTTTTAGTTCCTAAAATGAAACTAAAATTCAAATAGAAAAATAAAAAGAATGTAAATAGTCTTTCTTCTTTTTGTTGTTGCTTGAATATTTTATATTCAATTGAATATAATAAATAACAAGCATTTTTGTTTTCAAATCAAATAAATCATTATTTATCTATAATTCGTTGGAACAAAAAAAGGGGCCCGGCTAGGTACTGACCAGGCCAGGCCATCAGAATAAGAAGGGACTTTCGAACAAAATCAACACAAAGATGTCTTCTTTTTTTTTTCTTTATTTTTATTTTTTCTTTTTTTATTTATAGGCTCGTTCGAGCCCTTCCTTTATCTAATCTAAAAGAAATTCCTGATTTCTATATCTCTATAGAATAGAGAAAGAAAGACTCCTTACATTATGTGTAATGTAGTAATTCTCTTTTTCAATTGGGAGAGATGGCTGAGTGGACTAAAGCGTCGGATTGCTAATCCGTTGTACGAGTTATTCGTACCGAGGGTTCGAATCCCTCTCTTTCCGGTTCCGTTGATGACTATTTAATTTTCAAATTTTTGAAATCTTAGTTAAACGTGTGGAATAGATAAAATCCTAAGAAAATTTGAAAATTAACCAAGGAAAAACTCTTTTGATTTTATTCTTCACGTCCAGGATTACGTCCTGGATCATTAGATAGGAATCCAAAGATGAAGAGAGAAACAAAAAATATCACTACGGTATAAACGAAGAGTTTCAGAGTAAGCATTACACAATCTCCAAGATTATTTTTTTTGGAAAAAAAAAGAGAATAGATCTTCCATTTTTCTACCACATATCCTATTTTGACACCAAGAAATGAGGTTTTTCTAGAAATAGAAATGAATTGTCAGAAATTTATTTGGAATAAGAGTTTTTCATTAACAAAAATTTCTTTCATATCCAAATTCGATATTGTGGGAGACCCTAATATAATTAATATAATAGGGTTAGGGTCTTTCACTGGAAAAGGGTCAAAAAAAGGAGGAAATGGGGTAAGCCGGATTTATGGCGACTATCCAAGAATTTCAATGTGTGAATCGAGGATTCAGACTCTAAAACTTATCTGATTTTATCAATTGTTAGAGAATTTTTTCTCGAAGAAATCATGAATCTTCTAGGATATTATTAAGGATCTCATCGAAAACTTACAGCAGCTTGCCAAACAAAGGCTAAGAGAAAAAAAAACAAAGGTATGACTGGCATAACATCTACGATTGGATTCAAAAAAGCATAGGCTTCGGGCAATTTGCCGAAGAAAAAACTACTCGAATAAAGGGCAGAATTAAGACAAATACAGATCAAACTAAAGATATTAAGCATAACAGACATTTTGTTCTTGGAGATAATTGCATTTTGATTGAGTTATTGATATAAGGAAAAAGGAAGTAAGGTATACAAAAAATCCTTCTTTTTCTTTGAACCCACCCAATCAAAAATCCTCCAATTCTCAAAGGAGAATAGAAGAAATCATACTTTCATACAATATCTTAATTGAATTATATGTAATGATCAATAAATTAAGTTGAATTCTATATCTATATGGATTAAAATCCTAGTAATAATCTATTCTATAGATATTTTGGACTGGAGTTGACAAACAACCAATAACAATATTATTGTTTCTTAGTGTAGATTAGAAATTGATAATGGGGCGTGGCCAAGTGGTAAGGCAACGGGTTTTGGTCCCGCTATTCGGAGGTTCGAATCCTTCCGTCCCAGAGCCATATCCATTTTTTTATAATTTTAGAATAAAGATTGTTTTCTTGAACAACTTTCTGTTTAAAGTCTAATTTTAGATGGAATGTGATTCTTTTATATCTTATATGAATCATATCTTTTTTCACAAACTGAACTGAATCGAGTTCAAATGACACGCATCTGGACCTGAATCTATTTTTTATCAGGTAAGATGAGAACATGGATCAAAACAAAAGAGTTTGAATTCAAAAAAGTTGGGTGGGCTTTTCATCATATGTTCATTCCCTTTGATATTTAGGGAAGTTAGTTACTTGGAAAAACTTTCCATCCCATATCTATTTGAATTTTCAACGATGGATGTATTTTGAATCGAGATGCAAAAGAATCTATATTCCCTATCTCTTATTATTTATCCCGTAAATGAGGGAGTCTAATTAGTAATTAGATTTTTCTCGAGATCTCTGAATTCGAAACAAGAGCGAGTTCTTTATACTAATTAAATTCAATCAATAGGACTAAGTCTCTTAGTGGGTTAGACTAAAGCTTGACTAAATTTGGACTTATTGTTTGTCTTTGTAACTAGACAAGTCATTTCCCATACCGGATCAGGATTCCTTTTTTTTTTGCTCTATCATTCCCATAGAAAGAATAGGGGAGTGGATAGGAGATAATCAGTATTAATTTAAATATCTGTATCTGTCCAAATCTCATTAACAAATGATCAAATAACATATTTATATATGTTTATATGTTATGGAATCGATGTATTTTCTTTGAATCTCGTTTTTTTATTTTATTTAGGTATTTTTTTTGTTTGGCTATAATGAAGAATTGTAAATCTATGTAACGATTGGATTGAGGCAGGGGTGATTTATCCTATCCCTTTTAGTCACTTTATGACAAGATTCGATTATTGAAATATTACTCAACCCCATGTTAAACAAAATGCATATAAAATGAGGAAATGTTTAGCTTATATGTATCGTTCTATTTCAATGACAATAGTCTTTCGGTTTTTGTGAAAAAGGTTTGGGATCCCTTAAATTTTTTAAACTAAAATTAGTTAAATTAACTATTATAGAATATCTATAACAGTGACAATTGTTCAGTCTATCTGATAGATACGAAAACCCCTCTCGATTTTTTCGATTTGTATTTTCGCAATCAGATGAAAAGAATAAAGATTCAAATCTTACCTTACATCAGTTTTTTTATCCATCTCATGAAAAAATGGGATTTCTTTCTTCTTTTCTGTGATCTATTTATCTATTTGAAATCAGTGATGGGTCAATTAAAAAAAAAGACTTATCTTTTAATGATGTCTAAATAGGAACCTTTTTCCATTCGAAATAGTTTTAATAAAAATTTTGAATGATTCCTTGTAAGTTGAATCTTTGGTACTCAAAAAGTAGGAAATAGGTCAATCTATCCTATTGAGTCACTTGAAGTAGCAGACTCAAAAAGAACTTATTTATTCGTTTATCTATTTCTATTTCTTTATATATATATGTTAAAGATGGTGTCTTGCTAAGACTTCTTCAGAAAAATCTTTACACATGTCATATATAGAAGAAAAAGTATAGATTACGCGATGTCTATGTACAACTGAACCAATGACTATTCATGATTCCATGATTGAATCAATTCCATACCGGTTCCAAATTAGAGGAATGTTATGGTAAAACTTCGTTTGAAACGATGTGGTAGAAAGCAACGTGCGACTTGAAGGACAGATCCGTTGTGGATTTTTACATCCGCTATTTTATATTTATATAGGAATGAAGGTGCTCTTGGCTCGACATCGTTTGTTCTGTTCCACTCGAACCCTTCGTTTTTCGCTTTTTGTTGGGTTGTAAATAGTCCACGATGGAGCTCGAGTGGAAAGGATTAATTCATTTCTCGGGGGCAAGGATCTAGGGTTAATGCCAATCAATAAATTGGAACAACTTCGTAAATATATCTTCGAGATAGAAATGGAAAGGATCCAATTTGAGCAAGTTTCCAATTCAAAAGCAAAACCTGTTGGAATTGATCAAACGTTTTCGATCCAAAGTGTATCACGCGGGAATCAACTATCCGTAGGATTCTTTGATAGAAAGAGAAATCACAAAAAAGGGTATGTTGCTGCCATTTTGAAAGGATTAAGAAGCACCGAAGTAATGTCTAAACCCAATGATTTAAAACAAAGATAAAGGATCCCAGAACAAGGAAACACCCTTTTAATTGTCTCGATAGTCTCAATAACTGGATCAGACTGAAGAATCAAAATAGAATTTTAAACGAGACAAACAAAAGGGGGTAAAGACCACTCAATAAATGAAATTTATTAAAGATTTTTTCCTTATAAGCTATTTAAGAGTTATCCAACTTGAGTTATGAGTACGAATGGTTTCTTTTTCATTTTCAGGAAGGAAGAAGAAAAAAAAAGACTTAAATCATAGTCTAATTGATTTTATAGGCTCATTTGTCATTTATTAGAATTCCATACATAGACAAAACTTCGAATCAAATCATTTTTTCTCGAGCCGTACGAGGAGAAAACTTCCTATACGTTTCTAGGGGGGATCTACATCTATCCCAATGAGCCGTCTATCGAATAGTTGCAATTGATGTTCGATCCCGAAGAGAAGGAAAAGATCTTCGAAAAGTGGGTTTTTATGATCCACTGAAGAATCAAACTTATTTAAATGTTCCTGCTATTCTATATTTCCTTGAAAAGGGTGCTCAACCTACAGGAACTGTTCAGGATATTTTAAAGAAGGCAGAAGTTTTTAAGGAACTTCGACCTAATCAAACGAAATTCAATTAAAGAAATACCAAGGGGGGGTAGTGATTTGTATATAACTTTGTATAACTTTTCTCTACTATTTTTTTATTTCCCCCCTTAATCCTGCTTTATTCGTATCTATTTCTCATTGCTTCTGTCGAATTCCATGGTCGATAACAACAAAACCTTAGTTTATTGATCATATAAATCTCAAATTCGGACATTTCATTTCTTTCAATTATGTGGTTTTCGTTGGAATTTGACTAACCAACAAGGAATCCAGTTTGTTTATTCCATTTAGATTGATGAAATACATTTAAAATCCGATATTTTTTTTTCCAATTCTTATTCTCCCATCTATACTTTTTTGTATCTATGTAGATTAGAT